TATCTGTTTCTATCTATATAGATATGGAAAGTTAAGGAATCATCATATAATAATCGATAAATTGCAATAGAAAAGAAAAAGGGGAGGTTTGTGATGATTTTGAAATCTTTTCTACTAGGTAATCCATTATCCTTATGCATGAAGATAATAAATTCGGTCGTTGTGGTCGGGCTCTATTATGGATTTCTGACCACATTCTCCATAGGGCCCTCTTATCTCTTCCTTCTCCGAGCTCGGGTTATGGAAGAAGGAACCGAGAAGGAGGTATCAGCAACAACTGGTTTTATTGCGGGACAGCTCATGATGTTCATATCGATCTATTATGCGCCTCTGCATCTAGCATTGGGTAGACCTCATACAATAACTGTCCTAGTTCTACCGTATCTTTTGTTTCATTTCTTCTGGAACAATCATAAAAACTTTTTTGATTATGGATCTACTACCAGAAATTCAATGCGTAATCTCAGCATTCAATGTGTATTCCTGAATAATCTAATTTTTCAATTATTCAACCATTTCATTTTACCAAGTTCCACGTTAGCCAGATTAGTCAACATTTATATGTTTCGATGCAACAACAAGATTTTATTTTTAACAAGTAGTTTTGTTGGTTGGTTAATTGGTCACATTTTATTCATGAAATGGGTTGGATTGGTATTATTCTGGATACGGCAAAATCATTCTATTCGATCTAATAAGTATCTTGTGTCAGAATTGAGAAATTCTATGGCTCGAATCTTTAGTATTCTCTTATTTATCACCTGTGTTTACTATTTAGGCAGAATGCCGTCGCCTATTGTCACTAAGAAACTGAAAGAGAAAGAAACCTCAGAAACGGAAGAAAGCGATGTAGAAACAACTTACGAAATGAAGGAGACTAAACAGGAACAAGAGGGATCCACCGAAGAAAACCTTTTTTCGGAAGAAAAGGAGGATCTGGACAAAATAGATGAAACGGAAGAGATCCGAGTGAGTGGAAAGGAAAAAACAAAGGATGAATTTCACTTGAAAGAGGCACGCTATCAAGATAGCCCAGTTTACGAAGATTCTGATCTGGAGACCCATCAAGAAATTTGGGAATTGGGAAGACTGAAAGAAGAGAAAAAGAAAAGAATGAATAAAAAGATTGACACATAATAAAAATACAAGAATAAATAAGATGAGATTCGTCCACCTCCCATATATTTTATTCCTTCGCCCATAAAGAAACTTGCAACACCAATCCCATTTAGAATTCCATCAATTATATATTTATCAAAAAACTGAGTTAGCTCGGCTAACCCTCTTATACTCATGGTGAAAATCCCAGTATAAAAAATATCTATATAACCACGATTATATGACCAATTGTATATCATACCTTTTATTTTGTCCAGAATAATTCTTTTAGGAACTCTTTTGAAAAAGAAATTAATTAAGCCCAAATTTTTGAAAGATGAATAAATAGATCCATAAAAAATAGATGCTATAAATAGTCCGAAAAGAGCTATACTTACTGAAAAAAAAGCATTTGAAAAAAATCCATACCAATCCTCAGAAGAATTCAATTTCTGATGAAAAAGGGTTGTAGATGGAGTTAACCATTTCGATAATAGATCCAAATCTATTACTCCTCCGTTAAAAGAAATTCCTATTGATCCAATGAACAAAGTGAATAGTACTAATATAAGGAGAGGAAATAACATAGTATTGCTCGATTCGTGAGGATACATATAAGTGTATCTATTTCTAAAGTAAGTACTAAAGTCTCGTATCTTACTTCTTACATTCTCGTCAATTTTAGATATATTTTTTGAAAAAAAACAAATCTTATTCTTATTCATTTTTGAAAAAAAGAAATTACTATTGACTTTCTTAAGTGTCCCTTTTCCCCATAGAGATATTGAATAAAACGAGCTTTTTTTTGTACTACTAAAACTACTATAATCTTGAAAATGAATGCGCAAATACCCATCAAAGGTAAGTAAATACATCCTAAACATATAAAATGCGGTTAATCCTGTTGTAAACCAAGCTATTAGTGCGAAAATTGGTGAGTACAACCAACTATCGTAAAGAATTTCATCTTTGGACCAAAAACAAGCAAGAGGTGGAATACCACAAAGAGAAAGTGTACCTAAAAAAAAAGTAATTTTTGTAATTGGAACATATTTTGTTAAACCTCCCATAAGAACCATATTCTGACTTTTCTCTGGTGAATATCCAACAATAGGTTCCATTGAATGAATAATGGATCCGGATCCCAAAAACAATAAAGCTTTAGAATAAGCATGGGTGATCAAATGAAATAAAGCAGCTCGATAAGAACCTATGCCTAGAGCTAACATAATATAACCCAATTGAGACATTGTAGAATAAGCTAAACTTCTTTTAATGTCTCTTTGGGCAAGAGCTAAAGTAGCTCCTAAAAGTACTGTTATTATACCTACTAAACAAATGAGATTCATTATGTAAGGTATAACTATGAAAAGAGGAAGAAGCCGAGCTACAAGAAAAATCCCTGCTGCTACCATAGTAGCAGCGTGTATAAGAGCCGAAATAGGAGTGGGGCCTTCCATGGCATCAGGTAACCATACGTGAAGGGGGAATTGTGCGGATTTAGCAACCGCACCGACAAATAATAAAAAGGCACATAAAGTAGCAAATAAAGAATTGACCCCATTATTATGGATCAAGGTATTCACTATTTGGAACAAATCCCGAAATTCGAAACTACCAGTTATCCAATAAAATCCTAAGGTCCCTAATAATAAACCAAAATCTCCTATACGATTAGTTACAAAAGCTTTTTGACAAGCACTTGCTGCAACGGGTCGTGTGAACCAAAAACCTATCAATAAATACGAACACATTCCCACTAGTTCCCAAAAAATATAAATTTGTATCAAATTGGAACTAGTAACTAATCCCAACATTGAAGCATTGGAAAAACTCATATGAGCAAAAAATCTCAAATATCCTTGGTCATGAGACATATAATTGTCACTATAAATAAAAACCAGGATTCCAACAGTAGTAATTAGTATTGACATAATAGAAGTAAGTGGATCGATCAAGTGTCCGAACTCTAATAAAAAATCATTATTGATGGTCCAAGACCATAGATATTGATAGGTCAAACTTCCATTTATTTGCTGAATAGACAGATTAGCCGAAAAACACATAGCTATACTAAGTAGTAAAACACTTAGGAAAGCCCACATACGACGAAGATCTTTTGTTGCTGTCGGAATAAGTAGAAGTCCAAATCCTATTGACATAGTAACTGGGAGCGGAAAAAGGGGTATTATCCATGCATATTTATATGTATATTCCATAAGAAACAAAATTGTTCTTTTTTCTTATAATTGTTTCCAATTCACCAATTCTGATCTCTTTCGAAAAGAACAAAACAATAAGAAAAAAAATATGAAAAAGATCAAATACAAAAATACAAATATTGGAATTATGACTTTTTGTTTTATTAAATATTTGAAATAAAAGTTGCAATAGGTTGGTCATATATCAAATAATATGACCAAATAATTAGTCAAGTTTATTACTTAGTTATTAATTAACTTAAAACTCTAGAAAAGAAAGATATTTTTGAAATAATAGAACATCATATTAGATTTTGAATAATTGAATTTTCCCTTTACATTATATTCTAATTATGTAAAATGTAAAATTATGTAATTTATAGATATATGATATATTTTTAGATTTAAAATAGATTTATTTTATTTTTATTAAAGTTCAGTTACAGATTTATTTATCTCTTTCTCTTTTTCTTTCTTTTTTTTTTTTATTGTATAATATTTATATAGAATCTTTTCTTTTATATACTATATATTTTTTTATATACTTTTTTATATACTATATAGTTTACTATTTAGATAAATTAGATAAATATTTTCTCTTACTATTCTTAATATTAAATATGAATATTTGCAATATTGTAGATATATATATATATGAAATATATATGAAATATGAATCTAATATTTTCATATATATTCATAATATATATGAAATAATATGAAATAGTAAAATTAGATTACTTTTTTTGTATATTTTTTTGTATATATTGTTTTATAAAACAATATAAAACAATATATATAAAATACGTATGTAATTATTACATTATGCAAATATCAGAATGAAGATAGAAAATTGAAATCTATTGTCTATGACAATAGAATCATTTTGGAATATTTTTCTTTTCTTATTTCTTTTATTTTATTCTTTTTTTATATTTGTATGTTATGATATTATTGAGGAAATTTATGGAATTAAGTATAGATAATGACTAATAAAAAGTAATTTATTTTAAACAGTATATGTCTTTCACATACAACGATAAAAAGGAGTCACCTATCTTTTGAATGGCAGTTCCAAAAAAACGTACTTCTATGTCAAAAAAGCATATTCGTAGAAATCTTTGGAAAAAAAAAGGATCTTTAGAGGCAGTAAAAGCTTTTTCTTTAGCTAAATCTATTTCCACCGGACAGTCAAAAAGTTTTTTTGTGCGACAAAAAAAAGTCTTGTAAAAATATTAATTGACATGTTTCAAAGAACTTCCAAATTTCCATTTTTGAATTGGAAGACAAACGATTCAATTTTACTAAATGTATTGTATTTGTATTTCACTTCTCCTTATTAGTTAGAGCTAGGTAATATAAAAAATAAGAATCTTTCTTTCTACTTGATTCAAAGTACTCAGTATTGTATATTTTCTATTTTTTATAGTCTTTCTATATTTCTATTATATTCTATTTATCGAAATTCATATTGATTGATATTGGATTCGTGAGATGATTTTTTCTTTCCTATGAATTGTGCTTTTCTATTTTGAAAAGCACAATTACGAATTACGATAGACAAAGAAAAATATGAATATTTCATTACATTTTATACTAAGGTGTTGGGTCTCAAAATCATTATTAGAAAAAAAATTATGAATTTTATACCCCGACTGAGAACGAAGCTTTTGAGTTCTGACTGTTCTGGATAAACAAGAGCTAGGTTTCTAGTACGAAAAAGTTGATTATTAAAAATGAACTTACGAAGATGAAGATACTAATTAAGTATTATTGATATTGAACATTTCAATATGAATAGAAATGAAATGCATCTTTATTCATTGTTTCCTAAATTATATTGAATATATACAATTCAACATAAATTTTCTATTATTATTTAAGGTAAGCCGCCATGGTGAAATTGGTAGACACGCTGCTCTTAGGAAGCAGTGCTAGAGCATCTCGGTTCGAGTCCGAGTGGCGGTATATATAATTATTAATATTAATAATATAGACACAATAGATCTAATAGAATCTATAAGATATTTAAAATATTATATTTTAGATTTTATTTAATCCTCTCCCCAATTTTAATTATTTAAAAGGGACTCTTCTTTATGATATTTGTGACCCTAGAACATATATTAACTCATATTTCCTTTTCGATCATCTCAATTGTGATTATAATTCATTTGATGAACTTATTAGTTGACGAAATTGAAGGATTACGTAATTCGTCAGAAAAAGGGATGATAGCTACTTTTTTCTCTATAACAGGGTTTTTAGTTATTCGTTGGATTTCTTCGGAACATTTTCCCTTAAGTAATTTATACGAATCATTAATCTTCCTTTCATGGAGTTTATCCATTATTCATATGATTCCGTATCTTGGGAATTATAAAAATGATTTAAGCGCAATCACTGCACCAAGTGCCATTTTTACCCAAGGTTTCGCCACATCAGGTCTTTCAAATGAAATGCATCAACCCGCAATATTAGTACCTGCTCTACAATCTCAGTGGTTAATGATGCATGTCAGTATGATGCTATTGAGCTATGCAGCTCTTTTATGTGGATCATTATTATCAATTGCTCTTATAGTTATTACATTTCAAAAAAAAATCAATTTTTTCAAAAATTTTTTAAGTTTAAGGAAGTCGTTTTTCTTTGGTAATATGGAATATTTGAACGAAAAAGGAAGTGTATTAAAAAATACTTTTTTCCTATCAGTTCAAAATTTTTACAAATATCAATTAATTCAGCGTTTAGATTATTGGAGTTATCGTGTCATTAGTTTAGGGTTTACCTTTTTAACCATAGGCATTCTTTCTGGAGCAGTATGGGCTAATGAAGCATGGGGTTCTTATTGGAATTGGGACCCTAAGGAAACTTGGGCATTTATTACTTGGACCATATTTGCAATTTATTTACATACTAGAACAAATTCAAAATTGCAAGATCAAGGCACAAATTCGGCATTTGTAGCTTCTATAGGATTTCTTCTAATTTGGATATGCTATTTTGGGATCAATCTATTAGGAATCGGGTTCCATAGTTATGGTTCATTCCAATTAATATCTAATTGAATAAAATAAACTACACCACGAGAACTTTTTGTTTCGATATGAAGAATACATAAAAAAATCGTCTGATACACAATGAAATTTTGTGCGAGTTTTTGAGAACCTTTTGAATAATTCCTCTATTTAAATGGTTCTCAAAAACTTTAGATGTATTTCATTACAATTCTAATTAACCTTTCCTTTTTTTTCATTGTACAACGAAGAATCGTGAAAATATGAAAGTCAAAGAATTCTAAGACTTTCTTTCCAATTAATGAATTTTATTTCATTTATTATTGAATCTAAAAAAAAGAATTAGTATCTATAAAAATAATTAGATATTAGAACTTGTACCTTGTCAACCGATAACGGGAGAACGAAATCAGGATAAATACCAATTCCTATTACAGGTAAAAAGATACATATCGAAACAAAAAGTTCTCGTGGTCCAGAATCAAAAAAATTCGAGTTTGGAATATTGAATAGCTTGTATCCATAGAAAATCTGACGTAACATAGATAATAAAAAAATAGGAGTTATTATCATTCCAATTGCCATTACAAAAGTAATTAACATTTTTGGCATGAAAAGATATTTTGGGCTGGTAATTATTCCAAAAAAGACTAAGAATTCTGCAACAAAACCACTCATTCCTGGCAATGCAAGAGAAGCCATCGAGAAACTACTAAACATGGTAAATATTTTTGGCATTGGGATAGATATCCCCCCCATCTCTTCGAGATAAACAAAACGTATTCTATCACAACTTGTTCCTGCTAAGAAAAAAAGTGCAGCACCAATCAATCCATGAGAGATTATTTGTAAAATAGCTCCATTAAGTCCCATGCCAGTTATAGAACCAATTCCTATAATTATGAAACCCATGTGAGATACGGAAGAATAGGCAATACGTTTTTTTAAATTGCGTTGACTGAGAGAGGTTGAAGCTGCATAAATGATTTGTATTATTCCTACTATAACCAACCAGGGAGATAATCTAGAATGAGCGTGAGCTAATAATTCCATATTGATCCGAATCAATCCATATGCTCCCATCTTTAATAAGATTCCAGCTAAAAGCATACATGTACTGTAATGTGCTTCCCCGTGGGTATCTGGTAACCATGTATGTAGGGGTATCATCGGCGATTTGACAGCATAAGCAATAAGAAAACCAAAATAGAGTATTATTTCCAATGCTGCAGGATACGATTGATTAGCTAATTTTTCTAAATCTAATGTTGGTTCGTTGGAACCATATAAACCCATACCTAGAACTCCTATTAAGAGAAAAATGGAACCTCCGGCAGTGCACAAAATAAACTTTGTAGCCGAGTACAGGCGTTTTTTTCCTCCCCACATGGATAAAAGTAAGTAAACAGGAATTAATTCTAATTCCCACATGATGAAAAAAAGTAAAAGGTCTCGAGAAGAAAATGATCCTATTTGGCCACTATACATTGCTAACATCAAGAAATAGAAAAATCGCGGATTTCGAGTAACTGGCCAAGCTGCTAAAGTAGCTAAAGTAGTGATAAATCCTGTCAGTAAAATGGGTCCTATGGAAAGTCCATCGGTTCCCAGTCTCCAGTGAAAATCAAAAAGATTGATCCATTGAAAATCCTCCTTCAATTGGGTTAATGGATCGTCCAATTGAAAATGATAACAAAATACATAAGTCATTAGAAGGAGCTCTAGTATACATATACATAGAGTATACCACCTATACGCCTTATTTCCCCTATGAGGGAAAAAGACAATTGAAGAACCCGCAAATATGGGCAAAACAATAAGTATTGTTAACCAAGGAAAATAACTCGTGATAAAGACAAGATAAAATTAGACCAGAAAACCCCGTGCTCGGGAGAAGAATAATATATTTTCTTTTCTCGAGTACGGGCTTTTGTCGGTAAAGAGGAATCAAATGATTCAAGTGGAATTTTTTGTCACATATCAATAAGAAAGACCCATGCTGCGAGTTGTTTCATGCCATAAATAAACACGGACACTCAAAAAATCCGTTGGACAAGCGGATTCACATCTTTTACAACCTACACAATCTTCGGTTCTTGGCGCAGAAGCAATTTGCTTAGCTTTACATCCGTCCCAAGGTATCATTTCCAATACATCCGTGGGGCAAGCTCGAACACATTGGGTACATCCTATACATGTATCATAAATCTTTACTGAATGTGACATTGGGTCTATAAATTCCAGTTTTGAGCACAAAAGATTTTCGATCTGGTAAAAGAAAATAAGAAAATGAAATAAATCATATATTTTCTATTGTAGACACCAGACGAATCAATGATTTATCAAAATTTTAAGAATCAATAGATTTTATAATCTGTTTATGAGAAAGGGCCAAGATACTTTGATTTACATTTCAATAACCATGAAATATGAGTTTATGAATTCAATTCATGTTAAATTGACTATCTTTCTATATGTATATATTCATATACATATAGAAAGATAAATATAGAAATATTCTAGTATATAGAAATAGAATTAAGGTGATATATTATATATCAGATTAATACGTTTGTTATTCGATTAGTGATAGAATAGGTTAGTAACTCTAAATCATAAATTTATATGAAAAAAGAGAAGAAAGAAAATAATAAAATATTATATTCTATTTAATTCTAATTAAATTATCTTACTATTCTAATTCTATTAGATTCTATATTAGAATATTCTAAAAGTCTTATGTTTTGATTTATATGTGAAAATAGAATAATTATGACTAATTATTCAGCAAATTTGATTGATTGATACGAGTTGATTTTCTGTTACGATGGATCGACGAAACAATAGCTAGTCCAATAGCTGCTTCAGCAGCTGCAATGGCTATAACAAAGATTGAGAAAATTTCTCCTTTTAATTGCCGACTATCAAATATATCGGAAAATGTGACGAAATTTATATTCACCGAATTCAGTATAAGCTCAAGACACATAAGTGCTCTAACCATGCTTCGGCTTGTGATCAGTCCATAGATACCGATAGAAAATAAATAAACACTTAGAAAAAGTACATGCTCTAACATCATTGATAAATTCCTCATCTATCTTGATTCATTTCAATATGAACGAACAAAAATTAAACTGATTCAGTTGACTAGATATAGAAGAATTACAGAACAAAAGAAGATATTCACAGTAGATTTCAATAAAATAGATTAAATTCATTTTCATTCTTTAATGAAAAAAAAAAGAAGTTCTTATTATATTAGATTATTGACGAGCCATAGTAATTGCACCTATCAAAGAAACTAAAAGAATTATAGAAATGAGTTCAAAAGGAAGATAAAAATCTGTGGATAAATGAATACCAATTTGTTGAACGTTACTTATCAAGTCCTGTTCTATAATCTGATTTGATCTTGTAGTCCGAAAAATTCCGGACCATGACGTATCTGGGATAGTAGTCATTAATGAAAAAAAAATACTTGTACAAACCAGTGAAGTGATCCTATCTCCAACGGTCCACAAATAGGAATCATTGGAATATTCTGAACCGTTCATGAACATTACAGCAAATATGATTAATACATTTATGGCTCCCACATAAATAAGGAACTGCGCGGCAGCTACAAAATAGGAATTCAATGAAATATAGAATAAGGATATACAAACAAGAACCAATCCCAATGAAAAGGCAGAATCGATGGGATTGGTAAGTAATACTACTCCCAGACCTCCTAATATAAGAACTGATCCCAGAAAGACTACAAGAATATCATGTATTGGTCCAGGTAAATCCATTATGAAATAAAAGATAAATAAATCAGTCGAAATATTTCATGACCTTACTAAGGGTCCAGGAAAGGAACTATTTTTTTATATGATACCTTCCTAATTGAATGAAAAAAAATGAATATCATTAGATAGATAAAATAAAATTATTTGGCTAATCCTACTTACTTTATTACAAGCCAAATCTTAGTAATTGGTAATCGTTCTTGAACCAAGCAAGGGGTTTTTATTTTTTCATTTGATTTGTTGAATCCATAACTGTTTGAATTGTGTAATCTCCAATTATTGAGATTGGTAACCGACCTAAAGAAATTTGATTATAATTCAATTCGTGACGATCATAAGTGGAAAGCTCATATTCTTCAGTCATCGATAAACAGTTTGTTGGACAATACTCGACACAGTTACCGCAAAATATACAGACACCAAAATCAATACTATAATGAAGCAATTGTTTTTTCTTAATATTTTTTTCAAATTTCCAATCAACAATGGGAAGGTCTATTGGACATACGCGAACACATACTTCACAAGCAATACATTTATCAAATTCAAAGTGAATTCGACCACGAAAACGTTCTGATGTGATTGATTTTTCATAAGGATATTGAATAGTTACAGGTAAACGATTTGTATGGGATAAGGTAATTATGAAACTTTGTCCAATGTACCTTGTGGCTCGTATTGTTTGTTTGCCATAATTCATGAACCCAGTAACCATAGGTAACATATTTTAGATATCCATATGAATAAAATTTATGTTTCTTTCTCTTGGTTGAGATAAGTTATGTAAGTTATGAATATAGAATATTCATTATTGTTTTCTCTTAATTTCTTATTTTTATTTATAGTTTATAGTGAAACAAGTTGAAAAGAAGTTGTTAATAATAGATTACCTAGAGAAATAGGTAAAAGAAATTTCCATCCAAGATTTAATAATTGATCCATTCTCATCCTAGGTAAAGTCCATCTTGTTGTGATAGGAATGAACAGAAACAAATAAGCTTTAGCTAATGTAATAAAGATACTAATTGCTATTACAAAGACTCTAAACATTTTATTTATTCCAAAAAGTTCAGTAAGAGATATGTACGGAATAGAAAAATTCCACCCACCTAAGTAAAGAACTGTTACAAATAATGACGAAACTAATAGATTTAGGTAAGAAGCAAGATAAAAGAACCCGTATTTTATACCTGAATATTCGGTTTGATAACCTGCTACTAATTCCTCCTCTGCTTCTGGTAAATCAAAAGGTAATCTTTCACATTCTGCTAGAGAAGACATTATAAAAACTAGAAACCCTATGGGCTGACGCCACAGATTCCATCCCCCAAAACCATATTTGGACTGTGCCTCAATTATATCAACTGTACTCGAACTGTTAGATAATTATAGTCGATAATAGCATCACTGCTCCCATCGCTATTCCAAAACCGTACATGAAACCTAAGTTTCATACGGCTCCTCTATGGCCACAAAGAAATGTAAGGTAAGGACTAGTTTAGTATTATAGCTCTCCTTGGACCTTAGGTAAATACAATGTAAAGAGAAATTGGAGGTTGGAGAGTCCTCAATTCGACCAATAACATTCTGTCTGTTAGAATAAGAAAAAGCACTTCCGAATTGATCTCATCCCTTATAATGATATTATCATGAAAATAATCAAAATTTATCTTTGTTCAGCAATAACTTAATCCTTCAATCAAATACTGGTTCTATTCCTAAATAGAAAGAATTGGGCATTAGTTAATGAATCATGATAAGAATTTCCATATGCATATGTATGAAGAAAGAAATATTTTCTTATTATTCCCGTTTTATTCTTTTTTATTATATTATTGTATTGCATTCTATTTGTCTTGTTCCTGTTCTTCTTTCTGAAAACTAAAAAAAAGGAAAGAAAATAAAGGATTAATTCGTTCTTGATAGTCATTTATTTAATCAGCGAATAGTAGCATACTCTAGATCGGAATCGTGGGGAAGTACTGCTTGATCATTTCTACCAACCTCAAGCCCTTATTATGATTTATGATTCGTTTTATGCAAAGTTTTATGAAAAAATACCTTTTTTTAATACCTTACATTATTTCCATTACTCATCCTTTGCGTACTTTGGTGTTCCTAACTGCCCACTTCTTTTTGATTGATCCCCAGTATAGTTAGAAATACAGTTGATCTTTTGCATCCGCTTCAAGATATGACGACTAAAAAAATAATCTCAATCTTGGGGTAAACAACTTATGTTTACTTCAAATTTCTTCTTGTACCTAGGGAATGAGATTTTTATTGTTTTACTGCAAATTGAGGAGCAGTTTTGTTTCACTCATATAACTATCTGGTTTAACTCATCGAACTGAAATGTTAAAAAAAAAGATTTTTTTTATTCTTTTATTTCATATTTCTATTTAAATATTGAATTATATGAATTCTATTTCTATTTTATTGTATTTCAATTCATTTTTTATCTCTTTTCTAGAAAAGAGATAAAAAAAATTCATGTTCCAACGAATCACACGTAGAGATATTGCTAACACACATAGAGTTAATGGTATTTCATAACTAATTGATTGAGCTGTAGCTCGTAGACCACCTGAAAAGGAATACTTATTATTTGATCCATATCCTGACATAAGAAGACCAATGGGGACAATACTTGAAAAAGCAATCCATAAAAAAACACCTATACTGAGATCTGCTAAAACAAGGTGATATCCAAAAGGAATTACTAAATAACTTAGTAGAATTGATATAAAACCTATAGAAGGTCCGACCCTAAATAAACGAATATTACCTCTAGATGGAAGAAGATCCTCCTTCAAAAGTAGTTTGGTCCCATCCGCTAAAGATTGAAGAATTCCTAAAGGGCCGGCATATTCAGGTCCAATACGTTGTTGTATTGCTGCAGATATTTTTCTTTCTAACCACACAATGACTAATACTCCCATTGTGATTCCTAATACAAGGGTTAAAATGGGGACAAAAATCCATATGAGTCCATAGACTTCTTTTAAGGATTCTAATCTATAAAAAGAATTAATAGTTTGTACTTCTGTCGTATCAATTATCATTTCAACGATCAACTTCTCCCATAATGATATCTATACTACCTAGTATCGTCATGATATCAGCCAATTTCATTCTTTTAACTAGCTGGGGAAGAATTTGCAAATTGATGAAACCGGGTGGACGAATTTTCCATCTCCAGGGGAAAACACTATTATCTCCTATTAAATAAATTCCTAATTCTCCTTTTGGGGCCTCTACCCTTACATAAAGTTCTTGTTTTAACAATTCAAAATTGGGTGAAAGTTTTTTAGTAATAAATCTATATTCAAAATTATTCCATTCGGAATTCTTTGTCCTATGAAAACGCCGGTTTTCTAAATTCTCATAAGGTCCTCCGGGAATTCCTTCTAGAGCCTGTTGAATGATTTTTATGGATTCTTGCATTTCACCGATTCTTACTAAATAACGAGCTAATGTATCGCCTTCTTTTTGCCATTTGACTTCCCAATCAAATTTATTGTAACACTCATAGCGATCAACTTTACGAAGATCCCATTGGATTCCAGAAGCTCGTAACATGGGTCCTGATAAACCCCAATTTATTGTCTCCTCCCCACCAATAATGCCCACTCCTTCAACTCGTTCCAAAAAAATGGGATTTCGCGTAATGAGTTTTTGATACTCAACAACTTCTGTTAAAAAATAATCACAGAAATCAAAACATTTATCTATCCAGCCATAAGGTAAATCCGCAGCTACTCCTCCGATGCGGAAATAATTATGCATCATCCGCATACCTGTGGCGGCTTCAAATAGATCATATATTAATTCTCTCTCTCTTAAAATATAGAAAAAGGGAGTCTGTGCACCGATATCGGCCATAAAAGGGCCAAGCCATAACAAATGGGAGGCTATACGGCTAAGCTCCAGCATAATAACTCTGATATAACTGGCCCTTTTAGGCACTTGAACACTTTCCAATCGTTCTGGTGCATTTACTGTTATTGCTTCTGTGAACATAGTAGCTAAATAATCCCAACGTGTTACATAAGGCAAATATTGTATAATTGTTCGGTTCTCCGCTATTTTTTCCATCCCTCTGTGTAAATAGCCTAATATAGGTTCACAGTCAATAACATCTTCACCATCCAGAGTAACGATCAGCCGAAGAACACCATGCATTGATGGGTGGTGAGGGCCCATATTAACTATTATAAAATTTTTTCTTGTAACCGGTACAGTCATATTTTTTTCCTTAATTCATTATTTCATGAATTTTTTAAAATGTAAAATAAAAAAAAAATAATAACTGAACTAATAAAAAAATAATTAAAAAAGAACAAGGATAATAATAAGAAAATAATAAGAAACTCAAAGAATAAATTCAAAATTAATTAACGAGTTTTTGGTTCCCGAATATCTAACTGATCCATTAATTTCTTATAACGCACTTTATTTTTCTTTGACAAATAAGTCAATAATCGTTGACGTTTTCCCAGAATTATTCGTAGACCCCTTTGCGATAAAAAATCTCTTTTGTGCAATTTTAAATGTGAAGTAAGTCTCCGTATCTTACTGGTGAAATGGAATACTTGAAATTCAACAGACCCACTATTTTCTTCTTTTTCTTCTTGTGTAATAACTGAGATGAATGAATTTTTGACCATAAATTTAAATTTCTATATTTCTTTTCTGTGAATTTTACTAATCAGGAAAAATAATAATATTTATTATGCCAGTTATTTTCATCTAATATACATCAAAATTGGATTTCATTCATATACTACTTTTGTTTTTTATTTATTTTTTATTTATATGGTTTATGTTTTTATGTTTTGTATATTTGGATCAAATATACAAAACATACAAAACATATATGTATTCACGAAAGAGAACACTTTCTTTTTTTACTTAAAAGGATTCTGCTCTTCCTAGCGAAAATTGATACACTATGAAATCAGCATCATGTATTAGAATATTACACAGTGTATATGTTTCGACTTTCATCTACCGAATATGTTACACGATATGTAGGAAATCCACTATAAATTTTTTTTATTTTTCATTGGAATTGAATTCATTCTGAATTGTGAATACATATGTATTCTTGACATACTGAAACGACTGCTGTTATTGGTATCAAACCAATAGCGATTCATACAAGCTACATCTTCTAATCGATAATTGGGCCAAAGAAAAAATTTGAATTTAATGAAATTGTTTCTATCTGTATTAATATGTTTATCCTCATTCAAAAATAGCCCGCAGTTTCTTATTTTGTTTTCATTGCAAAATCTTGTATTTCTATCCACAACATTAAAATTATGGGAATTGAAACAAATTCGAATTCGAAATTCTCTACGACGTCTGGGAGATAGAATATTTTCAGGAACAAGTAAATCATAATTATTTTTGTCTCCACTCAAAAATATGTTGCTGTGTCGTGCAATGGGTTTTTCAAACCCCCTTTTCTCAATATATCTTTTTTTTGTGTATTTTTTATTTGTTTGGTGCTTCTTATTATCTACCAATGAAATATCCATAGTTTGATATATAATAGATTTTTCATCCCTTCGTATAGATAGACAAATTGGTTCAATAATAAATATTCCCTTTCTTATCAATTCTGCAAGAACTAGGTCCTTTTGAATCAGCATTTCGTCTAGATCTATTTCACCTCTTTGAATCGAAGATATAGCAATTTCTTTTGGATTTATCAGTCTAAGTAGGAGACAATATACCCTGATATTTTTCATTATTTTATTATTTAAGGAATCAGCCCATCTTAGTTGAAAAAGTAAATATTTTTTCAAAAAGAAATCTAGTTCCATTTCATTCTTGTTCTTATATTGATATTGTTTTTTTTTTATTTCTAATCTTGCGTAATCTTCTTCAACATCTTTTTTATTTTTTTGTTTTAGTAGATTCCATACAAGATTTTTTTGGACCTGTTGTTCGTTTTCTTCCTGCTTGAAATTTCCTAATTCAAGATCTTTTTTTTCATTAGATGATTTTTTTGGATTTACGTTAATGTTTTTACTTTTTTCATTTCTAGAAAAATGAAAAAAGAGTGATTTGATTGGGATGATCCAAGGTTTAATTTTATATACATCAAAAAGTAGCACAAATTCTGGGAAGAACCAAGTTTCTAGATTGGATATAGTATCATGATTTGATGCGGTATCATATAACCTTTCTTTATTCATTCCCATGCAATCAAAAAAGAAACTTTTTTGATTGCATGGTTTGATCTCTTGATAAATTGTAGGATAAAAAAGATCTTTTTTATCCATTTTTTTTAAATTCTTAATTTCAGTCTTAGTATTTTTCTGAATTTTGATGCCAATATGTATATCGGTCCAGATATCAATATTATTTATAAAACAAAGATGAAGAATTCTACAATCAAAATATTTTCTATCCAAATTTATATTCCTATCATTTGTATTCCTATCAATAAGATATCCTTTTTCTATAGAATTATTACTATGTATACTTACCAATACATAAAATGATTCAGGTTTCGATGTATTGAAATGATATGGAATTTCTTGGTCCCCATTTCTTTCTAATGTTGATCCAGAAATGTATAAATTAGGGAGGCATATATATTTATATGATAAAAGATCATATCTGTAATGTTTTTTCCATTTGTCACTCATAAATAAATTCGCTGCATAGTCATTTTTATTCCTGGAATAAATAAATTGGTATTTTTTATATAAATCCAATTGGTTTGATTCCTTATTTTGAATCATACATCGAGACCTTTTTTTTTGAGATAAATCGTATTGATAATGACCTTTTAACCAGTTTTTCCATTCGTTCATTCCATACGTATGAATTTTATTATGTCTTGATTTGGAATTAAATATTCCATGTATCATACAATAGTCTTTTAAATTATCCTTAAAAAAAGGATAGCTTCCTTCATATTGAAGTACAGGTCTCAAATGATACTTATTAAGTAATTGGTTTTGTGATATTTTGTAAAAAACATATGCTTGGGACAGGGAAGAAAAGTTCCAATAAGTATTGGAATTTTGATTGATATTCTTAGTATTATCAGTATTTGAAAACAATTTTTTTATAGTCAAAATAAAATTCATTGTATTTTGATTTGTTTCATCAATTCTTTCTTGTTCTTGATTTATTTCATTGTTGTAAATGGATTTATTAAAGATCTTTTTTGTTGATTCAAAAAAAAGTTGTGCATTGATCTTAGAAACGGTAATGGTACATAGCAAAATATCTATGTATATTTTTTGAATGAATGATTTGATAAAGTAGTGTGATTTACGCATTAATCGGATATTTTTCTTTTTTAATATTTTCCAAATATGTTTCTGTGATCCCGATCTTTTATTATCATAAATTAGTTCTTTTTTTTTCTTGTCTTTTGCAGTTCGTTCAATTTGATTCCTTATTTTGATTGTCTTATCAGAAAGATCTTTCATTCTTCTTTCTATTAGTGAATGATTTAACAAATTCATCGTTCGATTTAGAACGGACGATTCGCGAAGAATCTTATTATTTCTTTTTAAATCTTTTTTGTTTTCGTTCGGTTCATATACTTTTTCTTTCCTCAATTCAAATAATAAATTTTGATTTCCTTTCTCCAGTTTTTTCATTATTAGTTTTATAACTCGAACTATTTTGATGACTCCTTTTGTTTTTTCTTTTCTAACTTTTAGAAAGGTTTTTCTTTTTTTATTTAAAGATTTTAGAACTTGTAAAAATTTCTTTTTCACCTTTTTTTTTCTTTTTTGGAGTTCTTTATAAATAGGTTCAAAAAAAAAAGGTCGTTTTCGGGGAGAACCAAAGGGAAGTTCCGCTTCCATTCCCCAGACTGTTAAAAAACAAAAATTTGTTTTTTTCTCTTTTTTTTTCATTAGATCTCTATGATGAGATCGTGCCTTAGATTTTCTCCAAGGTTTTAGACAGAAAGGATATAGAATCTTTATCTGAATACCATCTATCAACCAATCTTGGGGAAACTCTTTTTCTGATAATTGAACACCATTATAGGTGCATTTAATATGCATTTCTCTATTCCATTCCTTAAAATCCTCGTCCCACTCGGGAACTTGGAATAATAACATACGGAAAATATTTTTGGCTATTATCAATGAAGGTAATATAATGTTTTTTCTAAGAAAAGATTGGGTTACTAACATCAAGCCTCTTATTACTTGAGTAAATATAAAGGTATCCCAAGCTTCTGATATTTCTATTTGTTCATTTTTATATATTTTTTCCTCTTTCTCCTTTTCTTCTTTTGTATCTTCATTTTCAAAATAGGAAATTTTTAGTTCTGATTCTTGTTCTCTGCCCATCCAATTCCTAAAAATGAGATTCTTCATTTCGTTGATATCAATATCAAAAAACGAAAAAAAAGATGTTTTGTCTAGACGATTCAAAAAAAGTGGGGAATGTACATTTACTTGAAAGAGGTTCCAAATAACTGTTTTACGTCTTTGAGCGCGCATGGATCCTTTGATTAGATTGCGGCGAAAATCCGATTGTTTTGAGTAACGTATCAAAGACACCTCTTCCTCTTCCATTTGATCATCATTTTTATCAGTGTTACTAATATTATGAATACTAGAAATAGAAAAAAAATTGGTATTCTGATCATTATCGTTAGAAATTATCACACGTCTGGCTCTTCTTGAATGAATCGCAAAATCTTCTTCCTCCAATGCTTCTTCATTTTCTTCTTCCTCTTCTTCCAACAAATTCTCGGTTAATTTGTATGACCATCGAGAAACCTTTTTACTGAGTTCTTCTATTCTAATTCCAACAGATTCCTTTTTCATTTTTTTTTGATCTTTTGTATGTGTTGTAATTACATCAAATACAAATTGCAAATATTTTGCTTGACTTTCTGAATCAATTCCTTTTTCTTCTGTAGAATTTAAAAATGATTGAGGGTGAAGTTTTACGGAATCATTAAGAAGTAGATCATGAATCTTATTTATAAAAAAAAATTCTACTAAATCTTCTGTATCTGTATAAGTATTCATGATTGCGCGTGAATAGAATTTTTTTCTCATTCCTCGATATGGTCCGTTAAAAAAAGGATCATATGCTTTTGGCAAGCATTTTTTTTTTTTTTCATCATCACATAATATGGTTCTTTTTTCAAGCATATCCAGACTAGGGGATCCCTCATTTTTTTCTATAATTTTGATTCGGCTTCTCAATTCATTGTTCAAATTGCGCTTTTTTTTTTCATTAGTATAAATCCAAGAATCATAAAGATCTTCGTCATATAGTTTTTTTATTATGTACAAAGAAATTCTTTGTTCTAGCATTTCCGAAAAAGTTGATAAACTGGGCGGATATGTAAAGGATATTTTTTTTTTCCCATCACTAGTACATGTAAAAAAAAAAAATTGTGACATTTCATTGCGTAAAGCATTTTCTAATTTAGAATTTTTTATATATCGTAATGGACGATTCCATCGTTTATAATCGAAAAGAAAAGAGACAAAAGTTTTTTTAACTTTTTTAACCCACAACATTCTTTTCTTTTTCTCTTCTTTCAGTCTTCCCAATTCCCAAATTTCTTGATGGGTCTCCAGATCAGAATCTTCGTAAACTGGGCTATCTTGATAGCGTGCCTCTTTCAAGTGAAATTCATCCTTTGTTTTTTCCTTTCCACTCACTCGGATCTCTTCCGTTTCATCTATTTTGTCCAGATCCTCCTTTTCTTCCGAAAAAAGGTTTTCTTCGGTGGATCCCTCTTGTTCCTGTTTAGTCTCCTTCATTTCGTAAGTTGTTTCTACATCGCTTTCTTCCGTTTCTGAGGTTTCTTTCTCTTTCAGTTTCTTAGTGACAATAGGCGACGGCATTCTGCCTAAATAGTAAACACAGGTGATAAA